AGTTGAAGAGAAGTATCAAAAAACATGTCTTATTTTTTCAATAATACATATTTGTAGCAATGAAATACTATTGTTCCTTCCCGATAGGATATATCAGAAATTACAAATATCTATGATCTGTTTTCTCTATAAAATAAAGCTATAACTATAAAGGACCTGAAATACCTTGCTTACGTATCATTGGGAAGTGCATTAACATAAATACGGCAGTAAGAAGAGGCAATACAAAAGTGTGTAAACTATAAAAACGAGTCAAGGTAGATTGACCCACACTAGCACTTCCACGTAATAACTCTACCAAAGGAGATCCTATTATAGGAATAGCGTCAGGCACGCCTGTCACAATTTTTACTGCCCAATAACCAATTTGGTCCCGAGGTAAGGAATAACCAGTTACACCAAAAGATGCAGTCAATACAGCCAGAACCACACCTGTAACCCAAGTTAATTCGCGGGGTTTTTTAAACCCACCTGTAAGATACACACGAAATACGTGCAGAATCATCATTAGAACCATCATACTTGCTGACCATCGATGAACTGATCGAATTAACCAACCAAAGTTAGCTTCAGTCATTATGTATTGAACAGAGGAAAAGGCCTCCGTAACAGTTGGACGATAGTAAAAAGTCATAGCAAAACCCGTAGCTACTTGTACTAAAAAACAAGTAAGCGTGATTCCTCCTAGACAATAAAATATGTTGACATGAGGAGGAACATATTTACTAGTTATATCATCTGCAATCGCTTGAATCTCGAGACGTTCCTCGAACCAATCATATACTTTATTGAGATAGGGAATCCGAGAGGACCCCCCCCCGAGAACCGTATATGAGAATTTCATCTCGTACGGCTCAAACAGAAACACACAAATACCGATTTTGACGTATATGCAATAGAAAGTTCAAAACTTCTTAGCTGCTCGATGCAATTTGTGCCAAAGATAGGAAGTAAAAAAAATCCGAAATCTCTTCTTTGTGATGCTAATGCCAAAAATATCAAGTTAGCTCGTACACCTTTCTTTTTCTTTATATTGATCGTTCCAGGCCTCTTGAATCTTCTCTTTCCTATTTTTGTTTGTTTTTGTTATTTAATTTATTGTTTTTTGTGCGTAATGCGGGTCGACTTTTGTTTTACTGTTGATAGGAATTCCCTTGTTAAGACCCTATAAATCAATTAAAACCTCAGATTCATACAAGAACCACGATGATTTAATCCCAAGCTAAATAAAAGGGTTCTTTGAGTAAAAACCATTTGATCATCAATTATTCAATTTCAATGAGTGGATGTAATGACTCAACAAAATCTAGAGAAAGAAGTTGTTCTTCAGATAAAATTAATTTCATAAGTCTAAAGAAAGAAAAATTATTTAATTTAGGAAATACCCATCTGAAATTTTTTTTAGTCCGGTTGCGAGGTCTAAATAATAGGTATGAATCATAGTTAGAATATTTTTTTCTTACTTTTATCTATAATATTCCGTGTTCCAGATATTAGAATAAATATCCGACGGGGTGGAATCATCTTAATAGAGATGACAGGGCCGTTCTCTGTATTATCAATAGGATCAATTATAACAAGTCACACGCTCATATTCCGGAAATACCGAAAAAAGAAATACCACAGTCGAACTACCAAAAAGGTCTATAAATCCAAGTTTTAAATAATTTTTTTTTTTATTGAAAAACTAGAGGTTCATAGTTCTTATGAACCTAACTCATTGAAATTCCATCCAGTAAAACGGAAGAATTATAAATTTCCAAAATAATAGATAGGAATATTGCAAATAGAGCCATTGCAACTCCCATAAGTGGTGTAGTCCCCCAGCCCGGAGCTACTTTACCATATTCTGAATTCAATGGTTTCAATAAACTCCCTACAGTAGTTTGTCTTGGCCTAGATCTAGAACTACCCTCAACGGTTTGTGTAGCCATAAATCCTATTTAATCATTGATTGAGATCGGTTGACTTTGTATACTATTCCGTTGTAATTGTAAATAAATAAACGATCTTATCGTAGATCCATTGTGATCTTGAAATTTTCTAAAAATGGAAACAGCAACCTTAGTCGCCATCTTCATATCAGGTTTACTTGTAAGCTTTACGGGGTACGCCTTATATACCGCTTTTGGGCAACCCTCTCAACAACTAAGAGATCCATTCGAGGAACACGGAGACTAGACTTGTTGAAGTAATGAGCCTCTTGATATGAGGGCCCATTACTTCAGTTTCTATAATGAAAAATTATTTCATTATTTTTTAGTCGGAACCTTAGGTGATTCTCGAAAAAAGATAGCGAAAAAAATTATCCCTAAAGTCGAGACTAAAAGGAATGTATAAACCAATGCTTCCATAGATTCGATCGTGGTTTACAATTATAGCTTTCACATCTATTCGTTTGATTGAGTGGGATCATTTACCATACCATAAAAAAAGAGGGGAAAGAATCAACGAAAAGAAGTTGATTCAAGTCTCTATTTTTTTCTCGGGTACCCGAGAAAAAAATAGAGATAGAGGATAAAGATACCAGGGCAGTCTTGTATCAAACTACTTGTCTCTTTGTAGTTGGATCTCCAAGTTTTTGGAATGCTCCAAATTCCACTTGAGCATCCAAATCTGGATCAATACCAGCAAAAACATCTCTAAACAAGGTTCTAGCGCCATGCCAAATATGTCCAAAAAAGAAAAGCAAAGCAAACGAAGCATGCCCAAAAGTGAACCAACCCCTTGGACTACTACGAAAAACACCATCAGATTTTAAAGTAGCCCGGTCTAATTCAAAAATTTCGCCTAATTGTGCGCGCCTAGCATATTTTTTCACAGTAGCAGGATCGCTATAATTGACTCCATTAAGTTCGCCACCATAGAACTCAACAGTTACACCTACTTGTTCGACACTATACTTTGATTCTGCCCTTCGAAAAGGAACATCTGCCCGAACAATTCCATCTCCATCTACTAAAACTACCGGGAATGTTTCAAAAAAAGTAGGCATACGACGTACAAAAAGCTCGCGCCCTTCTTTATCTCTAAAGACGGGATGTCCTAACCATCCAACAGCTATTCCATCCCCGCTATCCATTGAGCCCGCTCTGAATAATCCCCCTTTTGCCGGATTATTACCAATGTAATCATAAAAAGCTAATTTTTCAGGAATTTTAGACCAAGCTTCCGATAAACTTAGATTTTCAGCTAGTCCGGCACCAACTCTTCGATATATCTCTTGCTGGAAGTATCCCTGATCCCACTGATAACGAGTGGGACCAAATAACTCGATTGGGGTTGTTGCTGAACCATACCACATAGTTCCAGCAACAACAAAAGCTGCAAAAAAAACAGCAGCGATACTACTAGAAAGTACAGTTTCAATATTGCCCATACGTAATCCTTTGTAGAGACGTTGAGGCGGACGGACACTAAGATGGAATAGGCCTGCCAATATGCCCAGTGTGCCTGCTGCAATATGATGAGAGGCGATTCCGCCGGGAACAAAAGGATCAAAACCTTCCGCGCCCCACGCTGGACTTACAGATTGTACTTTTCCAGTTAGTCCATAAGGATCAGACACCCATATTCCAGGACCATATAAGCCTGTTACATGAAATGCGCCAAAGCTAAAGCAAGCCACTCCTGAGAGAAATAAATGAATTCCAAAGATTTTGGGCAAATCCAAAGAAGGTTTTCCTGTACGTTCATCACAGAATATTTCTAAGTCCCAATACACCCAATGCCAGATGGCCGCTAAAAAACACAAGCCAGAAAACACAATATGTGCTCCGGCCACGCCTTCATAGCTCCAAATACCCGAATTCGTTACAGTTCCGCCTGAAATACTCCAACCACCCCATGAATTGGTTATTCCTAAACGAGTCATGAAGGGTATAACGAACATACCTTGTCTCCACATTGGATCAAGAACAGGGTCAGAGGGATCAAAAACCGCCAATTCATATAGAGCCATCGAACCGGCCCAACCGGAAACTAGAGCCGTATGCATTATATGGACAGAAAGCAATCGGCCGGGATCATTCAATACGACAGTATGAACACGATACCAAGGCAAACCCATGGAAATACCCCTTTCTCAAAGAAAAATAGACACTATGTAACTTTATCGCATTGCAATAGACTTATACTATTTACCTAATCTTTTCAGCGAATTCTGTATGAGAAAAGGTTACTTTTTATTGTATTCCGTTGAAAATAACGGCTGAATTCTGTTCGTAAGAACAAAGAGAAGCAGATCTATTCTATACCCGATAAGTACCAATACGCAATGGGAGCATTAGTCCTATTTTGGGGGAATGAATGTATGGATCCTTTTTTTTATTCGAACGATCCATCTCTTCATTAAGATTTTTATTTCTTAATTCTATCTTTCTCTAAAAACCTTCGAAGAAGACAATAAACTCATTCTTACGTTTCCATATTAAAGTGAAGTATAGTACTTAAATTTTTTCTTTAATTTAATGCCCATTGGTGTTCCAAAAGTACCTTTTCGGAGTCCTGGAGAGGAAGATGCAGTTTGGGTTGACGTATAGTGCGACTTGTCAGACATATTGGGTCATATGGAATTTCCCCATTTTCTCCCCCGATCGAGATATCCTCTGTTTCGCCCAAGAAATATTGTATTGATTGAAGAATCAATCATGCGTAGCGTGAAGTTAAATTAGATTAATTTAGATTGAGGAGCAATATTCTTAATTAGCAGAATTTATGGTTAACTTGGACTAAAAAAATGGAGTATCCAGGCTCTGCTCATAAAATACCAAATGGGTAATAGTAATATATGTAGAATTACCGCTTGTAGCTATGCATAGAAGATTCCTCTATTTTATTTATTTAATTAGAGAAGCACTCTTAAACTGCCATGTCAACCATTATAATAAATACATTGAATAGTTTTTTGGAGACATGAAACGAATTGAAAAAAAAACTCGTAGCAAAAAGAAGTGGTACTGAGATCATTTGTCCTATATGTACAACTAGAATTCGGATAGATCTTTCCCCGGAGTAGAACATGAACCTAAAAGAATTCAAAGGGCCCATTCAGGAACAAGAAAATGACATCGTGATTTAAATCTCGGCGAAACAATACATCAATGAGAGGTTAATTAAATAAGTTCAGTAAATTCTTTTTTTTTAGGGAAGGGATAAAAACTCTTTCTTTTTTTAATGGAAGAAAAAACCCCTTCATTAAAAAGAGAGATAGGATTGGAATCGACACATTGATTCTTTATTTTCGCAATTTTTTTGAACCGTATGCATCCAAAGATGCACGTACGGTTCAAAAGGGATATAATTTTGTCCTAATCAACCGACTTTATCGAGAAAGATTACTTTTTTTAGGCCAAGAAGTTGATAGCGAGATCTCAAATCAACTTGTTGGTCTCATGGTATATCTCAGTATAGAAGATGATACTAAGGATCTTTATTTGTTTATAAATTCCCCTGGTGGATGGGTAATACCAGGAATCGCTATTTATGATACTATGCAATTTGTTTCGCCCGATGTACATACAATATGCATGGGATTAGCCGCTTCAATGGGATCCTTCATTCTGGTCGGAGGGGAAATTACCAAACGTCTAGCATTCCCCCATGCTTGGCGCCAATGAGTTTTTATTAAAAAAAAAAAGAAGAAGAAGACTATGCCTTCGCCATATTAAATATGAATAATAGGTAATAATAGCATGGCACTTCGAGTTCGATATGAACAAACTATTATTGTTTTTTCTAACACGATATTTTCTATCGAGATAGTAGTATGAAAAAAGGTTATTTCCGACTTGATCTTCTATGTCGGGAGTGCATTTCAGCGTCACAAACCGTTTTCTTCCACACCAGAAGCCCTTTTCTGATATTTCTCTTACAGAGTACGAAAAAAAAAAAGAAACTTTGGGATTGCTAAATCACAGACGAGATAGAAAGCAACAGAACCATCATAGTATTTTTTTTTTTTACATTACAATATGAATGAAAGGAAGGGTGGTAAATGGATCATTCAACAATCTAGATCGGATGGATTCTTTTTTTTTTTTCTTCGAAAAAATAGAAGAGGGAAAAGGAAATTCCATTGCAGAGCCGTATGCAATGCACAAAAGGTGCCTGTACGGTCCGTCGTTCAATTCTATTTTTTTTTTTCTTGTTTAGTCCTTACTTTAATCCAATTCTTCAAGATAGAAGAACCATTCATGCATGATGTTAGATCAATATTATCAGGGTTATGATTCACCAACCTGCTAGTTCTTTTTATGAGGCACAAGCAGGGGAATTTATCTTGGAAGCGGAAGAACTACTCAGACTTCGCGAAACCCTCACAAAGGTTTATGTACAAAGAACAGGTAACCCTTTATGGGTTATATCCGAAGACATGGAGAGAGATGTTTTTATGTCAGCAACAGAAGCCCAAGCTCATGGCATTGTTGATCTTGTAGCGGTCGAAAATGAAACTATTGGGGATTTCGCCTAAATATATGATTCCCTCCATAATTCTATTTTTCCGTGATTTGATATTGAATGTAAATAATTCATAATCATCAATAAATCAGGTTAAGATCGATCTAAACCAACCTATTTTATTATATATATGTATGATATGCCGACAATTAAACAACTTATTAGAAACACAAGACAGCCAATACGAAATATCACGAAATCCCCCGCACTTAGGGGGTGCCCTCAACGACGGGGAACATGTACTCGGGTGTATGTGCGACTCGTTTAGTTTAGATCATGAGTTCAAACAAAATAAATACAGCAATTTTTCAAGTACCAATCACCAGTACCAAGGAATAAAGATAGATAGTGGAAAAACGTTATTTACTATCTATAAAGCTAAAGATTCATCATCTACCTATATTTTTTTTTGTGTATGAAATTTATGGTTTCCATTGGTGCAAATCCAATCACCTCAGTTTGAGATGAGAAGTAATTCCCCATTGGTAGCAAATAGTTATCTATTAAGCGGAGGAAAGAGTACTATAAGAAGCAAAAAGGTTATGTTCCTATTCTTGAAAGAACGGACTAACAAGGTCAGCTACCTAGCCAACTTTCATAATTAAATGCCGTCACTGTATGGATAACCCTTTTGTGAAAAGAACTATTACTGATTGGTAGAGCTAAACTAAGGAGTGTGAACTATACAAGTTCACAATAACATTTGGTTAAATGAAAGAAAAGGCTCCGGTGTATAGAGAGGGCCTCACCGTTTACGAAGTAACCATAGAAACGATGGAACCCACTATTTTTTTTTTATCGCTAGAATTTATTCTTTCCGGGTATTTTACCCGGAAAGAATAAAAAATCGTGGTTGGGAAGGTCATAGTAGCAAAAGCCATTGGAATTTATATTTTATATATCGGAATAATCCGTTTTGGTATTAATTAACTAGAGGGGGGATAAGAGGATGACTGAAAGAAAAGAAATCAATTAGTTATTCATTAAAGTTTAATTTGATTCAATGACCAGAGTTAGACGAGGATATATAGCTCGGAGACGTCGAACAAAAATTCGTTTATTTGCATCAACCTTTATAGGGGCCCATTCAAGACTTACCCGAACTGCTACTCAACAGAAAATGAGAGCTTTGGTTTCCTCTCATCGGGATAGGGGCAGACAAAAGAGGGACTTTCGTCGTTTGTGGATTACTCGAATAAATGCAGCAGCTCGTGAGAATATGGTATTCTATAGTTATAGTAAATTTTTACACAATCTGTATAAGAAGCAATTGCTTCTTAATCGTAAAATACTTGCGCAAATAGCTATATCAAATAAGAATTGTCTTTACATGATTTCCAATAAGATTAGCAAATAAAAGAGATTAAAAAGTCATATATCATATATATATATATAAATAGCGAAAACAGAATAGAATTCCCCGGAGAATGGACTCCGGGAAGATAGAATAAAAATGAATTTAAGAAATTAAAAAGAAATTAAGATAAGTAGTGGGAATGAACGAACATCTTTCAAAAAAAAAAAAGATTTCTTCTTTCCCTATTTGTTGTTTCTTATAACACAACAATCAAATCTGGATTCGAGGTTTTTCGAGCAAAACATCAATCTGAGCTTGAGTTCCGCTTGGAGTTTTGAATCAATAGGAAGAGTATATCTAAGAGTATATCTATTTATTTCGGGTTCTGGGACTAGCCGTTCTAGGGATCGACTCAGCTCTCTCAAACTGTTTTTCATTATTAAGAAAAGGTAACAAAGATAAAATACGAGCTTGTTTTATAGCAATAGTAATTAATCGTTGTTGTTTCAAGGTCAATCTATTCACCCGTCTAGATAATATTTTTCCTTGTTCACTAATAAATCGACTAATTAAACTCATGTTTCTATAATCAATTTGATCCCCCGATTCAATTGGGGGAAAACGCCTACGAAAAGATCGCTTGGATTTGCGAAAAGGTTGCTTGGATTTATCCATGATATATTCCTTATCTCTAAATTTCTATTTCTTTATTCATTTCAGATCTGACCTAAATGAGTTTTCTTTTTTTATTTGTATATTATATATTTATATACATATATATGTTAAGTTTTTCTTTTTCCTGTTCCTTTGAAAAATAATACAATACATATGTTCCATTCGATCTATTTCTTTATTTCCCCATGAATCGTATGCTTGCGACAATAACGACAAAACTTTCTCAAGTCTAATCGACTGGGTGTATTGTGTCGATTCTTTTGAGTAATATATCTAGAAATGCCCGGCAATTTCTTATTAACACCATTTTGGGCACAACTGGTACACTCCAAAATAACTCTAACTCGGACATCTTTACCCTTAGCCATGAACCTCCTTTAAATTTTTGATCGACTTAATTCTTCTATTTTCGACCCGAATCTAAATCTAAGAAAAGAAGATGAAAAGAACAAAAAAGAAAAATATATATATATAAATAGAAATAAAAGTTACTAACTAGTTAATTCCAATTAATACTAATATAGAAATAGAAGTTACTAACTAGTTAATTCCAATTAATACTAATAGAAATTAATAGAATATAATAATTTTATGTGAGTAATACAATTTTTTCTAATTATCAATTATTCTTTCCAGTATTTCATTTAACTTTTTTCTATACTACGATTTCGTGGAATTTTTTACCCTATACAGGAACCTCTTTTCCATTTCTGTTCTCCAAAATAAAATAGGATCTTAAACTATAATTAAAAAAAGGGGAATGACAAAGCATCGGGGAATAAACGATTAATTTCTATCAATAGACCCGCTAAAGACCCAAACCATAGAGTAGTTAGCACGGGTGCTGTGGAGAGATATGTTTTTATATCCCGCATTGAAAATCCTCCTTCTTTATTGTAATACATATATGGTCAGATGCTGTAGTTCAAGATCATTTGTCTTTTTTGTACGGAATTCCTAACAAAAATAAATATCTACAATGAACAGTAGATGAGGTTTTCCTATCCCTGTCCCTAAAAAAGAAAGGGATACCCCTTTCTTTTTTCTTAAGCATTCTAATAAATATTCATTCTTTTTTTATCAGATGTATATAATTTTTGATTATTTATTATATGAAACCAAAAAGAAGAAATGACAAGAAAATTTTATATGGATACAGAAAAAAATAACGATATGGAAAACAAGACATGGATTTTGTACAATGACATTGTACAATAATTTTAAAAGGGATGTAGCGCAGCTTGGTAGCGCGTTTGTTTTGGGTACAAAATGTCACGGGTTCAAATCCTGTCATCCCTACCTATTACTTCTCCTAGGGGGCAGTAACGAAAGGAAAGATTAATTGAGTGAGATCAATTAAATAAAAATGAAATAAAATAAGGCATTCATTATCTTTCATTTTTTACATGGATTGGTATGCAAGACTGGGGTAAAAAAAAAAATACTTTTCTTTACAATTGTAGTTTTTGTCATAAGAAAGCGCTCTTAGTTCAGTTCGGTAGAACGCGGGTCTCCAAAACCCGATGTCGTAGGTTCAAATCCTACAGAGCGTGATTCCATTTATTTTAT